ATATATGATTCCAATATGTAAGGTCGATGAGTCATCTCATAAAACGCAGTGTAATAAAGCATCAATAATGATTCATGCATAATTAGTATAGAACAAAAAAATAAAGAGCCTCGAGCCAATAAAGACTGAGAAAATTGACTTAAGAAAAAATTTCATTAAGGGACTCCCTCCGTTGGCGAATTCAGACCTAACCATTAATAGAGAAGCAATGGGAACGATATAACCCCTGAATGCAGAAGATTCTATTGAAAATGAATCTTAATGATTCATTGGGTGGGATGGCGGAACAAACCAGAGACCTCCTCCTTTATTCTTTTATTTCAAGAGGTCATGGACTAACCCTATAACTGAAATAGATATTAGATATTGAAAGAGTAAATATTCGCCCGCGAAAGTTTTATTTTATTAGATTGATATATTTTTGTCGATCCCATATGCTAAAAGGCAAAACAAAATAAAGATTTTTTTAGAACGATAAGGTTATAAAAAAAGACATTGACATTATCGAGAAATAGAATACATCTTTAATTAAATATCTAAACACGATATAAAAATTTCGAATAGTCGAATAGATTAATTAGATGAAATTTCAAAGAATCCTATGATTCAGCATATTATTCATTAAAACACATGTATATCTTGATAAAATCTTTTTTAGTCGTTTCATTCGCGAGGAGCTGGATGAGAAGAAACTCTCATGTCCAGTTCTGTAGTAGAGATGGAATTGAGAAAGAACCATCAACTATAACCCCAAAAGAACAAGATTCCGTAAACAACATAGAGGAAGAATGAAAGGAATATCTTATCGAGGTAATCATATTTGTTTTGGTAGATATGCTCTTCAAGCACTTGAACCCGCTTGGATTACATCTAGACAAATTGAAGCGGGGCGCCGAGCAATAACACGAAATGTACGCCGTGGCGGAAAAATATGGGTACGTGTATTTCCAGACAAACCAATTACAGTAAGACCCACGGAAACCCGTATGGGTTCAGGGAAAGGATCCCCGGAATATTGGGTAGTTGTTGTTAAACCGGGTAGAATACTTTATGAAATGGGTGGAGTAGCCGAAAATATAGCTCGAAAGGCTATTTCAATCGCGGCGTCCAAAATGCCTATAAGAACTCAATTCATTATTTCTGGATAGAAATGTAGAACCAAAGGAAAGAAGTGTTGGGTATAAATGCAGGGTTTTCTTTCTTTTTTTTTTTTTACTTCGTACTTTGCTTTATTTTACATTAAAAAAACAGATAAAAAAAAATGATATGATTCAGCCTCAAACCCATTTGAATGTAGCAGACAATAGCGGGGCTCGAGAATTGATGTGTATTCGAATCATAGGAACTAGTAATCGCCGATATGCTCATATTGGTGACGTTATTGTTGCTGTGATCAAGGAAGCTGTACCAAATACGCCTCTAGAAAGAGCAGAAGTGATCAGAGCTGTAATTGTACGTACTTGTAAAGAACTCAAACGCGATAACGGTATAATAATACGATATGATGACAATGCTGCAGTTGTCATTGATCAAGAAGGAAATCCAAAAGGAACCCGAGTTTTTGGCGCAATCGCCCAGGAATTGAGACAGTTCAATTTTACTAAAATAATTTCATTAGCACCTGAGGTATTATAATATGAGACCACGATATAGTAATAATATTTAAATCAAATAGATAAATTAGTAGATTATGTCTCACGCATATACTTTTAAGAATTTTCTTTAATAATTTTTATAAAAAAAAAAAGAACATGCTGATTATATAAAAATTCGGAAGCAACAATAATTTTAGTTTATCATGGGTAAGGACACTATTGCTGACATAATAACTTCTATACGAAATGCTGACATGGATAGAAAAGGAACGATTCGAATAGCATCTACTAACATGACCGAAAACATTGTTAAAATACTTTTACGAGAAGGTTTTCTCGAAAACGTAAGGAAACTTATAGAAAATAACAAATATTTTTTAGTTTTAACCCTACGACATAGAAGGAATCGGAAAGGCCCATATAGAACTCTTTTAAATTTAAAACGAATTAGTCGACCCGGTCTACGAATCTATTCTAACTATCAACGAATTCCTAGAATTTTATACGGGATGGGGATTGTAATTCTCTCTACTTCTCGGGGTATAATGACAGACCGAGCTGCTCGGCTAGAAAGAATCGGTGGAGAAATTTTGTGCTATATATGGTAATTTTTCTGCTATCCGAATTGTATCCGTAACTTCCTATTTGTGAAAAAAAAAAACGAAAAAGCCAAGTTGTCTAATACCACTCCTTCCTACATTAGTTGATACTTGAAGGAGGGTTTGCCTGGAATAAAAGAAGAAAAATGGATTCATGAAGGTTTAAATTACTGAATCACTTCACCATGGTATGCTCGGGATTCATTTAGATAATGAAGTAAGATTCTAAATTATGTTTCAGGAAGGATCCGACACTGTTTTATACATATACTACCAGGAGATAGAATCAAAATTGAAGTAAGTCAT